CCCGACCTTGTGGGTCTGTAACAGTTATAATGGTATTGTTGAAACTGGCTTGAACATGAATAACTCCTTTTGTTATTCTACGTGCACTCTTACGTAAACTAAAACGGGCATTCCTACGCAAACCAATACGCACTTTCTTACGTGAACCTATTTTTGGTATAGCTTTTGTCATATTTTATTATCTCATAAATATGAGTTAGAAATAACAAAAAGAAAAAAAAATACAAAGATATCCGTTTCAGGGTTAAATATATCCTTTACTTTAATTTTTATTTTTTGAATTTGGGCATTTCTGTGGGTACTTTTTTTACTTTTTAGAAAGGAAAGCTACTTTTTCGAAAGATTACCCCTGTCTTTGTTTATGCTTCGGATTGGAACAAATGACTCTAATTCGCCCACGCCTACGAATCAGTCGACATTTTGTACAAATTTTACGAACGGAAGCTCTTATTTTCATATTTAGGTATTCCTTTCTTAAACTATGAATTTACTCTTTTGGAAAAAAAAAAATAAGCAGCCTCTTCACTTAAATTTGGAAATTTGGAATTTATTATCCTATAAAAATAAAAACTTAATCCTTTGAATCTTTGGTATCCTTCAAATCTTCAGTATTCTTCGAGTCTTCAGTACGCTTCGAATCCTTATGGGGAAGTCTATAAATTATACGTCCCTTGCTTGAATCATAACGACTTACTTCAATTTTGACCCTATCCCCCATCAGTATTCGTATAGAACTGGATCGGATTTTTCCTGAAATATAGCCCAGGATGATGGTGTCATTCTCTAAGCGAACTCGGAACATTCCGTTGGGTAGGGCTTCCGTAACTAAACCTTCGAAAGTAACTTTTGCTTCTCTCGGGTTTTTTTTTTCTCTCCTATTTTTTTTTTCTGTCATATTTTTTCTCCTATTTTTCTATTTTTATTTTCAAAATAGGAAGTTCGAGATAGAATTTGGGTACTATAGGCGGGGCCATTACCATATATAACATAAGACTTCTCCCCCAATTCTGTTTAGTCGAGCTTCTCGATCTGTCATTATACCTTGAGAAGTAGAAAGAATAGCAATTCCCATTCCGCCCAAAACTTTAGGAATTGCTTGATAGTTAGCATAAATTCGTAAGCCAGGTCGGCTGATACGCTTTAAAAAGGTTTTAGTTCTATATATTCCCTTTCTCGTTTTTTTCTTTTGATGTCGCAAAGTTGAAACCAAGAAATATCTGTTACTTTCTTGATGTTTCCGCACACTTTCAATAAAACCCTCTCGTAGAAGTATTTTAACAATGTTTTCGGTAATATTTGTAGATATTACTCGAACAGTTCCTTTTTTACTCATGTCTGCGTTTCTTATAGAGGTTAGTAAATCAGCAATAGTGTCCTTGCCCATAAGACTCTAATTCTAGGTTCCTCCTAATTTTTAGATAATCAACATGTTTTCCCTTTTCTTTTAATTTTGGATTTTAAAGCATATACGTAAAACACAATCTACTAATTTTTTCTTTGATCTTTGATCTATATCTCGTCTACTAGTATTTATAATACTTCAGGAGCTAATGAAACTATTTTAGTAAAATTCAATTCTCTCAATTCCTCGGCAATCGCCCCAAAAACTCGAGTTCCTTTTGGATTTCCTTTTTGATCAATGATAACTGCTGCATTGTCATCATAGCGTATTATTATACCGTCTTCACATTTGAATTCTTTACATGTACGTACAATTACAGCTCGAATTACTTCGGATCTTTCTAGAGGCATTTGGGGCACTGCGTCTTTGATTACAGCAACAATAACATCACCAATACGAGCATATCGCTGATTACCAGCAGCGCCTATGACTCGAATACACATCAATTTTCGAGCTCCACTGTTATCCGCTACATTTAAAAGGGTCTGGGGTTGAATCATATTATTTGGATTTCAATTTGTTATTTCATTCACTGTAAAGGGATGAAAGAAATATTGTCTTTCCAGAAGGAAAAACCTGGGGTTTTTTATCTTCAATACTCCTTTTTGGGGTTCTATATCTCTAATTTAAGAAATTGACTTCGTATGGGCATTTTACTGGCAGCTATGGAGATAGCTGCTCTAGCTACAGTTTCAGATACTCCGCTCATTTCATAAAGTATTTGGCCCGGTTTAACAACGGCTACCCAATATTCGGGGGATCCTTTTCCCGAGCCCATACGTGTTTCTGTGGGTCTTATTGTAACTGGTTTGTCGGGAAATATACGTACCCATAGTTTTCCACCACGACGTGCATATCGTGTCATTGCTCTTCGTCCTGCTTCTATCTGTCTCGCTGTGATCCAAGCGGGTTCAAGTACTTGAAGAGCATATCTACCAAAACAAATACGATTGCCTCGGCAGGATTTTCCCCTCATTCTTCCTCTATGTTGTTTACGAAATCTAGTTCTTTTGGGGTTATAGTCGATGGTTCTTTCTTAGTTCCATCTCTACTACAAAACTGGACATGAGAGTTTCTTCTCATCCAGCTCCTCGCGAATAAAATGAGAAAGCGTGCAAATCTCTCTAATTCCATAATATTCAAAAATATTACGGATAGATCCACATCAATATATAATAATAATAGAATTGTGTGTGTTTTTTTTTTATTTTGAATTTCTTAAATATATAGTCAAGAAAGAAGATCTAGAATATATCCAAATTATATATTTGTAGATAATGTAATCTTTTTTTTTTAAGAATATTCTTCTTTTTACCCTTATTGAATCATAGTAAAGTATTCGAATCCAATAAAGATTTCGCGGGCGAATATTTACTCTTTCTTGTCTTATTTGTTAAGTTAAGGTTATAAATTAACAAATAAAGCAATTTTTTTGGTTTGTTCCGCCATCCCACCCAATGAAGTATTAGGATTCTTTTCAATAAAATCAATCCTATGCAGTCATAGGTTTTGTCGTTCCCACAGCTTCTCCTTTAATGGTTAGGTTTGAATCCTGCAATGGAGCTTCTAAACTTTCCGAGTTAATTCTCTCAGTTTTATTAACCCGGACTGCTCTTTATTATTGCTTTAAATTTTTATTTATTGTTTCCAAATTACGATTTCAAATTCTCTCTTTTTTTTTTTATTATATTGATGCTTTATCACATTGCCTTTTATGATGTAATTCATAGACCATACACATTGGAATCTTATATCTTTCTTATTCTTCTTCCTTCTATCTATCATCCCTCCTTTTATCCACATCCCTTTAGTTTTGTTTTACAACCTAGAATCTAGTTTATTTTTTATAGAAAAAATGCAGTTGCTACAACTATATGATAGATCCATTCATTTATGATAGATGTATTTATTCACATAGTGACTGTTTCTTAGTTAGGATCTCGACAATACGAAGCAATAGGTTGGTTATTGGTTAATTTTCTATATTTAATTACTAAGTTTTTTCTATTTTTATTTTTAGTAGGCTTCGGTCAATTTTTTTTTGAATTTCCATTTTTGCCCCTAAAAAAAAAACTAACGAGTCACACACTAAGCATAGCAATTATATTAAAAGATTTATCAATTTTCATTAAATCTTATAGAAAGAGGTATAATTTCTTCTTTATTTCAGGGATTTTTGGAAAAAAAAAGGCTCTTGGCTTTTTTATTCTATCGCTGGCCAAAATGAGACGACAGGGTTAGTTATTCTTCTTCTATAAATATCCAAATTTTTACACCTAATACTCCATAGATAGTTCGAATTGGATAGCAGCAATAATCAATTTTAGCGCGAATTGTTTGGAGGGGAAGTCTACCCTTTTTGATGCATTCAGCACGTGCAATTTCTTTCCCTCCTAGACGACCTGCAATTTTGATTTTTACTCCCTTTATATCTGCTTTTTTAGTTAATTCAATGGCTTTTTTCATTGCCTTTCGGAATGAAACTCTATTTTTTAATTGGAAAGCTATATATTCTGCAAGAATGTTAGGTTGTCTATAAGGTTCTTTAACTTTTTCGATAGCAATATTAAGTCTCTGGTTTACAGAATTCACTTCCTTTTGGATATCTTTCTCTAATTCTTCGATTGCTCCTTTTTTCTTTAATAAATTGGGGAATCCAATATGGATTATAACGTGAATTGTATCGATTTCTTTTTGAATTTCTATATGTGTAATTACTTCGGAACTTGAGTCTGATTCTATTTTTCTATTCGAGCTTTTTTTCCTATTCTTTTGTATATAGTTCTTGATACAATTCCGTATTTTTTTATCTTCTTGTAGACCTTCCGAATAATTTTTTGGTTGTGCGAACCAAAAAGAATGGTGATTTTGGGTTGTACCAAGTCTGAAACCGAGTGGATTTATTTTTTGTCCCATATTTTTCTATTCTATTTTTTTTTTTTACTGGGAATCGAAATCTTAGGTTGATCTAAAGTTTATTTAGATTTCTTTACTATATTTAGTACAATTGTTATATGACACATGGTTTTTTTTATAGGATAACCACGTCCTCGAGCCCGAGGTCTGAATTTTTTCATAATAGTACTCCTATTGACTTCGGCTTTTGTTATGAATAAATTCGCTTTGTCGAAATCCCTATAATGAGTAGCATTTGCTGCTGCCGAATAAACCAACTTTAAGATGGGATAAGATGCTCGATAAGGCATGAGGTTCAGTATCATAACGGTTTCCTCGTAGTAACGCCATCGAATTTCATCAAGAACTCTTTGTGCTTTGAAAACAGACATATGTATGCGTTTTTGTGCTTTGAAAACTCGTTCGAACTTAAGTAGACGATCGGTTGGAACTTTTCTTGCGAGTTTCCGTAGCCCATTCTTCTTCTTCTTTATCCTAGGGGTATACTTTACCAATTTGAAACTTGTCATAAATAAGGTTATTCCCCGCCTACCTTTACTTTATTTGAATCCTATAAATTTTGTTTATTCTGAATCTTTCTATTCTGAATTCAGTTAACGACGAGATTTAGTATCCTTTCTTGCACTTTCATAACTCGTGAAATGCCGAGTAGGCACGAATTCCCCCAATTTGCGACCTACCATAGGATTTGTAATGTAAATGGGTATATGTTCCTTTCCATTATGAATCGCGATTGTATGGCCAACCATTGCGGGTAGAATGCTAGATGCCCGGGACCACGTTACTATTGTTTCTTTCTCCTCCTTCATATTGACCTTTTCTATTTTTGTCAATAAATGACGAGCTACAAAAGGATTCGTTTTTTTTTGTGTCACAGCTGATTACTCCTTTTTTTTTATTTTAAAGAGTGGCATCCTATGTCCACTATCTCGATCGAAGTATGGAGGTCAGAATAAATAGAATAATGATGAGTGGAAAAAATAGAAAATCCCTTAGCTGGATAAGGGGCGGATGTAGCCAAGTGGATCAAGGCAGTGGATTGTGAATCCACCATGCGCGGGTTCAATTCCCGTCGTTCGCCCATCGCATTATTGCAATGCAATTTTCCATATTCCTAGTTACGTATTTACTTACGACGACGAAGAATAAAACTATCACTATATTTTTTCCTTTTCCTAGTTCTTCTTCCAAGCGCTGGATAACCCCAAGGGGTTGTGGGTTTTTTTCTACCAATAGGGGCTTTCCCTTCACCGCCCCCATGGGGGTGGTCCACGGGGTTCATAACTACCCCTCTTACTACGGGGCGTTTACCTAGCCAACACTTAGATCCGGCTCTACCCAAACTTTTTTGGTTTACCCCAACATTACCCACTTGTCCGACTGTTGCTAAGCAGTTTTGGGATACCAAACGGACCTCCCCAGATGGTAATCTTAAAGTGGCCAATTTACCCTCTTTTGCAATCAGTTTCGCTACAGCACCCGCCGCTCTAGCTAATTGCCCACCCCTTCCACGTGTGATTTCTATGTTATGTATGGCCGTGCCTAAGGGCATATCGGTTGAAGTAGATTCTTCTTTTTTCTCAAAAAACCCCTTCCCAAACTGTACAAGCTTCTTCCAAAGCATACGGCTTTCTAGATGTATATGACGATCTCTAGACAGATGGATCTTATATGAATCGTATGATGAAGTACCACATGAGTGGATATATGGAAAAGGAATCCAAATCTGCCGAATCGCTCATGTTATGATCTTCTACATCCTAGGTCTCCGCGTTCCGTCATCTGGCTTATGTTCTTCATGTAGCATTCAGATCGAATGACTCTATGAAATTACGTCGATACTTCCACATATTATGGGTAACGTAGGAGACATCCCTATTTTCACCCGGGGGTCTTAATTACCACTGCTTAGCTTTCAATTCGCCTCTGACCATCAAATTAAATGTGAATAACCCGTCCTCCTCTCTTTGAAACAAGGGGCGCTTCCGGTTCTGTGCGTGTTTCAAACAATTTTGTCTTCTCCATATTACCATATCTCTAGAGTCAATAATTTTCTATGAGGAACTACTGAACTCAATCACTTGCTGCCGTTACTCAACAGTTTTCTGTTGAGGTCTATCCCGTAGAGGTAGTCAAATTGGATCAGTGATCGATTTCTAGGTTTCGTCGTAAACCTAATTGGTTACTTCCAATTACGTAAATCAATAGTTCAAACCGCACTCAAAGGTAGGGCATTTCCCATTGATATAGGAACTTTTGTACCAGAAACAATAGTATCTCCAATTATAGCCCCTCTGGGATGTAAAATATATCTCTTCTCACCATCCCCATAGTGTATGAGACAAATGTATGCATTTCGATTAGGGTCGTATTCTATGGTTACGATTCTACCAGATATGTCTTTTTGATTCCGTCGAAAATCGATTTTACGGTATAGGCGCTTATGACCTCCCCCTCTATGCCTTGCGGTAATGATTCCTCTGGCATTACGACCTTTACCACAACGGTGCCGTCCATGGATCAATTTATTTCGTGGATTGGATTTCACTTGCCTGTCTACGGTTCCCTTGCGTGTGCTCAGGATAGGTGTTTTGTATAAATGTTTCGCCGTATTATTAAGTATTCTCCTTTAGTTCTTTTCTCTATCTAGAAGTGGAATAGAATAACCCGGTTGAAGGGTAATGATCATACGTCTGTAATGCATTGTATGTCCCAGAATAGGTCCCATTCTTCTACCCTTTCCGGGTAGTCGATGGCTATTCACAGCTACTACCTTAACACCAAAGAAGAGCTCGACCCAATGCTTTATTTCTGTCTTAGTGAATCCCGATTCGACATTAAAAGTATATTGATTCTTTCCCAATAAACGAAGACTCTTTTCTGTAAATACTGCGTATTTGATTCCATCCATAAATCGACTTTCCCTCCTATCCTCTGAGTTCCAGTATCGATAAGAATTCGAGTTCTTATTGTTCTTATGTTATGGTATGAATATACCATACCAATTCGTTATGTATGGATGATGGATGAGATTCCATGGATAGAGAGCCAGTTCCAATAGACTTATGGAACGTTCCCGTTCGCGTGCATCCAGCAGGAATTGAACCCGCAAATTTACCAATTATGAGTTGGGCGCTTTAACCATTCAGCCATGGATGCTTAACAGGGATCATCGTACATCG